TCAAAATTTGGATATTTGTAAACCAAGAATAAGAAAATAAGAATAATGGACCTTTCTTTATCTCGCCATTCTGCTCATCGATAAAAAAGATTTCTAAACTCTTTTCTTATTTTTTTATTAATCAAATTAATCAAAGAAAAACAAACAATTATAATTCTATAAGGTTGAATAAAAATTTGATTTACCCTTTGATTTCATTTCGATTTTATTATAATTGCTATGCTCAGTGTGTGACTCGTTAGTTTTTTCTTTAGAGTTTATAATTTATATTGAAAAAAAAAAAGAAACAGTCTGACCCGACTATAAACTTAGTAACTATCAAAACTCAAGAAACTCAAAACTAAAAACCAACTTATTGCTTCATATTGTCGAGATCCCAAGAAACAGTCACTATATGACTGAATCTATCATATAGTTGTAGCAACTGAAATTCTTTTAATAAAAAAGAAATCTGATTATGAATTGTGAAAAAAAAAAGGGGATGTGGAAAAATGGAAGGATGATAGAAAGAGAGAATAAAGATATCAATGATATATGATTCCCATATGTATGGTTTATGAAGAATGAACCCATAAAAAAATAAAAAAGGCAGTGTTATAAAGCATCAACATCAATATATAATAAAAATAAAAAATATCTAATTACAACTAATTACAATAGAATAAGAAATATACAAATAAAAAATAGAAACTATAGAAGAAAATAAATTAAATTAAAATAATAATCTAAATAATTTAATCAATATGGATAATAGAGTATATTATGTAAGATATTAAAGATAGAAGAATAGATAATCTAAATAATAGAAAATAGAGAATAATTTAATCGAGCTTCGGGTTAAGAAAAACTGAGGAGATTAACTCGCAAACAAATAACAAATTTTGTTGAGAGCTCCATTGCAGAGTTCAAGCCTAAGCATTAATAGAGAAGCTATGGGAACGATGGAACCCGTGATTACCATAGGATTTTCTTGAAAACGAATCAATCCTAATGATTCATTGGGTAGGATGGCGGAATGAACCAAAAAAAATAGATTTATTCTGAATGGTCATGAATTGACCCTACAAATGAAGGAGGAAAGAGTCAATATTCGCCCGCGAAACCTTTCTTTATTTTTCTTTAATTTCAGAATTTCTTTTATTTTTTATTAGAAATTTTGATAAAATAAAATAGAAAAACACGCCTAGTTATATATAAAGCTACCTATGTAACAAATTCAAAAATTCAATATAAAAAATTAGTATATTCTTTATTTTGATAGAATGAAATACAGAAATACATGTGTATATATATAATAATAATATTATTGAAATTATTGAATCATTTAATTCGTGAGGAGCTGGATGAGAAGAAACTCTCATGTCCGGTTTTGCAGTAGAGATGGAATTCAGAAAAAACCATCAACTATAACCCCAAAAGAACCAGATTTCGTAAACAACATAGAGGTCGAATGAAGGGAATATCTTGCCGAGGCAATCAGATTTGTTTTGGCAGATACGCTCTTCAGGCACTTGAACCTGCTTGGATCACAGCTAGACAAATAGAAGCAGGGCGAAGAGCAATGACACGATATGCGCGTCGTGGTGGAAATATATGGGTACGTATCTTTCCCGACAAACCTGTTACTGTGAGACCTACAGAAACACGTATGGGTTCGGGCAAGGGATCCCCCGAATATTGGGTATCCGTTGTTAAACCGAGCCGAATACTTTATGAAATTAGTGGAGTATCAGAAACTGTAGCCAAAGCTGCTATGAAAATAGCAGCATGCAAAATGCCTATACGAACTCAATTTGTTATTTCAGGATAGGTAAACAAAAGTAAAAGAAGAAGGAGTATGGATAATGAAAAAAAAAAGAAATATTGTCTATCCAGAGATAAAGAAATCCGTAGTTTTTTTTTCATTATCCCTTGCATTTAAATAAGAGATTAAAATAAAAATGATATGATTCAACCTCAGACCCTTTTGAATGTAGCAGATAACAGTGGAGCTCAAGAATTGATGTGTATTCGAATCCTAGGAACTGGTAATCACCGATATGCTCATATTGGCGATGTTATTGTTGCTGTAATAAAAGAAGCAGTGCCCAACATGCCTCTAGAAAGATCAGAAATAATTAGAGCTGTGATTGTACGCACGTGTAAAGAACTCAAACGTGACAACGGCATGATAATACGATATGATGACAATGCAGCGGTTATCATTGATCAAGAAGGAAATCCAAAAGGAACTCGAATCTTTGGTGCGATTGCTCGAGAATTGCGACAGTTAAATTTTACTAAAATAGTTTCATTAGCACCCGAAGTCTTATAGATTCTTATAGACGAAAATAGGATATATCCTATCTATATTCTATATATAGAAATATAGAATATTCAAATATCTGAAATAGATCTGATTAATAGATTGTGTCTCATGTATATACTTTAAATTTCTAAGAAATTTTAATAATGAAATAATAAAAAATAAAACAAAAAAGAAGCATGTTGATTATATCAAAATGAGAAGGCACCAATAACTATAGTTCATCATGGGTAGGGACATTATTGCCGATATAATAACTTCTATAAGAAATACTGACATAGATCAAAAAGGAAGAGTTCAAATAGTATCTACTAATATCACTCAAAACATTGTGAAAATACTTTTACGAGAAGGTTTTATTGAAAACGTTCGAAAACATCAAGAAAGTCAAAAAAATTTCTTGGTTTCAACCTTACGAAATAGAAAGACTAGGAAAGGGAATAAAATAAAATTAAAGCGTATCAGTCGACCCGGTCTACGAATCTATTCCAACTATCAACGAATTCCTAAAATTTTAGGTGGAATGGGAATTGTAATTCTTTCTACTTCTCGAGGTATAATGACAGATCGAGAAGCTCGACTAGAAAAAATTGGAGGAGAAATTTTGTGTTATATATGGTGATTCTCCTGAGGTACCCTAATTTTCTCTTGAACTTACTATTTGTAAAAGAGAGAGGAGAAGTGAATTATAGAACTCTTCCTCTATTAGTTAATACTTAAAGGGGGTTCCCTGGAATGAAAGAACAAAAATTGATTCATGAGGGTTTAATTACTGAATCACTTCCCAACGGTATGTTCCGAGTTCGATTAGATAATGAAGATCTAATTCTAGGTTATATTTCAGGGAGAATCCGACGCAGTTTTATACGTATACTACCCGGAGATAGAGTAAAAATCGAAATGAGTCGTTATGATTCAACCAGGGGACGTATAATTTATAGACTTCGCAAAAAAGATTCGAACGATTAGATCATTCTTTGAAACATCCTTTTCGTAGGGATATAATTCGAAGTTCAAAAATGCAATAAACTAATTTCTGTTTCCAAAAAAATAGATTCAGAATGAAAATAAGGAATGATAAATATGAAAATAAGGGCTTCTGTTCGTAAAATTTGTGAAAAATGTCGTTTGATTCGTAGGCGGGGGCGAATTATAGTCATTTGTTCCAATCTGAGACATAAACAGAGACAGGGGTAATCCTTCTCAAGTTCTAAATCAAGAACTTTTTAAAAGAAAAACCCATGTACATGTAAAAAGAAAGGATTCATTTTTATATTAAATAGCTATCCCCGTATCTTTCTGATTCTTCTTTCTTTTTATTTTATTCTTATGAATATGATCTAAATATGATCTAATAAAATATGACAAAAATATGACAAAACCTATAGCAAAAATTGGTTTACGTAAGAATGCACGTATTGGTTCAAAAAAGAATGAACGTAGAATACCAAAAGGAGTTATTCATGTTCAAGCGAGTTTCAACAATACTATTGTAACTGTTACAGATGTACGAGGTCGGGTGGTTTCTTGGGCTTCCGCAGGTACTTCTGGATTCAGAGGTACAAGAAAAGGAACACCCTATGCTGCTCAAGCCGCGGCATTGAATGCTATTCGTACATTAGTTGATCAGGGTATGCAACGAGCAGAAGTTATGATAAAGGGTCCAGGTCTCGGAAGAGATGCGGCATTACGAGCCATTCGGAGAAATGGGATGCTATTAAGTTTCGTACGTGATGTAACACCCATGCCGCATAATGGATGTCGCCCCCCTAAAAAAAGACGTGTGTAGAAATAATAATTCAAGAGATTCCAAGAGAAATAAATGATTCAATGATCTGATCCAATAATCATAAATAAAAGAAAAATAATAGTATGGTTCGAGAAGAAGTAGCAGGATCCACTCGAACAGTAAAGTGGAAATGTGTTGAATCAAGAGTAGACAGCAAGCGTCTTTATTATGGTCGTTTTGTTATGTCCCCGCTTATGAAAGGTAAAGCCGATACCATAGGTATTGCCATGCGAAGGGCTTTACTTGGAGAAATAGAAGGAACATGTATCACACGTGCAACATCTGAAAATGTTCTGCATGAATATTCTACGATAGCGGGTATTGAAGAATCAGTACATGATATTTTAATAAATTTGAAAGAGATTGTATTGAAAAGTAATCTCTATGGAGTTAGGGACGCATCCATTTGCGTCAGGGGACCTAAATACATAACAGCTCAAGATATTATCTCACCACCTTCTGTACAAATAGTTGACACGACACAGCATATAGCTAACCTGACAGAACCAATTGATTTGTGTATTGAATTACAAATCAAGAGAGGTCGTGGATATCATATGAAATCCATAAATGAATCTCACGATGGAAGTTATCCTATAGATATTGTATCTATGCCTGTTCGAAATGCAAATCATAGTATTCATTCTTATGGGAATGGGAATGAAAAACAAGAGATACTCTTTCTAGAAATATGGACGAATGGAAGTTTAACTCCTAAAGAAGCACTTTATGAAGCTTCTCGTAATTTGATTGATTTATTGATTCCTTTTCTACATGCAGAGGAAGAGTACATGAATTTAGAGGAAAATGAAAACAGATGGAATCTACCCTTTTTTTCCTTTCAAGACAGATTCACTAATCTCAAGAAAAACAAAAAAGGAATTCCATTGACATGTATTTTTATTGACCAATCAGAATTGTCTTCCAGGACCTATAATTGTCTCAAAAGGTCCAATATACATACATTATTGGACCTTTTGAATCACAGTCAAGAAGATTTTATGAAAATGGAATATTTTCGCATAGAAGATATAAAACAGATATTGGGCACTCTACAGAAGCATTTTGCAATCAATTTACCTAAGAAAAAGTTTTCATTTTAAATCCATTGGAATTTTTTAGTTTTTAGAATTAGAAATAAAATAAAAAAATAATAGAATAAGTTTTGAATCTCCGACACGGTCCATATATTTGCAGAATAGATACATAATAAGATTGATGTATCTAGGGAAGATCCAGAAGAGGATCTTCCTTAGATACCTATGTCGTGTTATTTAACTTTGAAAAAGACCTAAAGTGAGGGATTTCTCGATAGGTAAAGTTGCTCCAATACCTAACCAAAGAGCTACTGCGGTACCGATCAAAAATACTGTTGTAGCTACTGGACGACGAAATGGATTTTGAAATTTATTGACATTCTCCAAAAAAGGTACTGTCAATAATCCTATTGGTACTGAAACCATTAAAAGAACACCCAATAATTTATTGGGCACTGTGCGAAGTATTTGAAATACGGGAAAGAAGTACCATTCGGGTAATATTTCCAACGGAGTTGCAAACGGATCCGCCGGTTCACCTATCATTGACGGCTCTAGAACTGCTAAACCCACACTACATGCAATAGTGCCTAGGATTACTACTGGAAAAATATATAAAAGATCGTTGGGCCATGCGGGTTCTCCATAATAATTATGTCCCATCCCTTTAGCCAATTTAGCTCTTAATACAGGATCATTCAAATCAGGTTTCTTTGTTATTTGGATAGGTTAACTCTTGTGGATCCATCCCCCAAAAGAACCGGACATGATAATTTTTTATCATCCGGCTCGAGCAAGAATCAAAAGAATCACAGAAATAGATCCATAGAACATAAATAGGTCCATAGAAGACCTATATTTTATACATATCTACATATATAATGTAGAATGACTCTATGTAATAAACTATTTATCAAATTTCATTTCCCCGAGTTTCAACGATTCATTATTCATTGCAAATAATTCAGTTCTGGCAACAGGGAAATGCTCAATATCCAAGTCGGCTTACAAATTTGATCATGATCAAGTGCTTTTTGGATTGTCTCATATCTTTTGGTTAGTATTTATCCTCACAACATCTCGATTGTATTACATAAACAAAATACAAAGTTTTTACTTGTTACTAAATAAAGTATAGCCCCTGTTCTTCCTTAGATCCCTTATTTAACTCCGATAGTATAATAGATCAGGGTCGATGCAAAGGAAATGAATGCATCTACATACTATAAAAAATTTACTAAGATTACTATCCAATTAATACGAAATACTAAGACTATCAATTAGTTAGATAATTATAATAAATTTACTAAAAAAAAAAAAAAAAATCAAACAAAGTAAATAAATAGAACATTGGATCATTCCACATCACTTATTCTAGGGATCTTACGGAGCCTGTTCATGTATGACATGATTCGGGTATGATCATAGAAAATATTCTCCTCAAGTTAAAACCGGCCTATCCTATGCTCCTATGCTACATAAAGGGACTGACATGATGGTTGGATGTGGAGACACGTTGGGTTGTGAATTCCAACTTGGCGGATAAAATCATATATCTGCATGGACCAATCAATAGTTCAAGTCACACACTCCCATAATCCATCCCCTTTTAGGAAAATATACTTCAACTATTTGATTCGTATCAAATAAAAAATACTTCAGAATTGAATAGAAGTATCCAAATAACATGCCTTATTTTTCAATAATACATATTTGTAGCAATAAAAGACTCTTGTTCCTCCCCGATATGATAAATTACAAATATCTATGATCTGCCTTCTCTATAAAGGACCCGAAATACCTTGCTTACGTATCATTGGAAAGTGCATTAACATAAATACGGCAGTAAGAAGAGGCAATACAAAAGTATGTAAACTATAAAAACGAGTCAAAGTGGACTGGCCCACACTAGCACTTCCACGTAATAATTCTACCAAAGGCGATCCTATTATAGGAATAGCTTCAGGTACGCCTGTTACAATTTTTACTGCCCAATAGCCAATTTGGTCCCGAGGTAAGGAATAACCAGTTACGCCAAAAGATGCGGTCAATACAGCCAGAACTACCCCTGTAATCCAAGTTAATTCGCGGGGTTTTTTAAAACCCCCCGTAAGATACACACGAAATACGTGCAAGATCATCATTAGAACCATCATACTTGCTGACCATCGATGAACTGATCGAATTAACCAACCAAAGTTGGCCTCAGTCATTATGTATTGAACAGAGGAAAAAGCCTCTGTAACAGTTGGACGATAGTAAAAGGTCATAGCAAAACCCGTAGATACTTGTACTAAAAAACAAGTCAGCGTAATCCCCCCTAAACAATAAAATATATTGACATGAGGAGGAACATATTTACTAGTTATATCATCTGCAATCGCTTGAATCTCGAGACGTTCCTCGAACCAATCATATACTTTATTGAGATAGGTAAACCAAGAAAGACTCCCCCTCTTAGAGCCGTATATGAAAATTTCATCTCGTACGGCTCAAGCCGAAACACACAAATACTGGTTTCAACGGATATGGAATAGAGAGTTTCAAACTTCTTGTGGCTTAGCCACTTGACTCGATTTGACCCAAAGATACGAAGTAAGAAAAATCCGGAATCTCTTCTTTGTGATGATAATGCCAAGAAATACAATATCAAGTTGGCTCATCTATCTTTCTTTATGTTAATCGTGACAGGCCTCTTGAATCTTCTCTTCCCTATCTTTTTTTTTTTTTTTTATAGGAATTCTCTTGTTGAGACCCTATGAATCAATTGAAACCTCAGATTCATACTAGAACCACGATGATTTAAGAAAACCAAAGCTAAACTCAAAGGATTTCTGAGTAAAAACCATTTGATCATCACTTCTTCAATGAATGTAATAACTCAACAAAATATAGAGAAAGAGGTTTCTTTCGGAAGTATGAAGGAAAAAATTGTTTGATTGAGAAAAGACCTATTTCCATTTTTTTTTCATCCGGTTGCGAGGTCTGAATAATAGGTATGAATCATAGTTCAAATATTTCTTTTCTTGATCTATTCTATATAGTCCGTGCTCCAGAGACTAGAATAAATATCTGACGAGGTAGAATCATCTTGATAGAGATGACAGGTCCATTCTCTGTATTATCAATAGGATCAATTATAACAAGTCACACGCTCATATTCCGGAAATGAAATATCGAAACAAATAAATTTCACGATCGAACTACCAGAATGGTCTATAAATCCAAGTCTTAGGTAATCTTAAGTTGAAGTATTAAGAATCTTAAGCATTAAGTAAGTATAAGTAAAATAATCTTTTTGATTGAAAAACTAGGACTTACTAGTTTTTATGAACTAATTCATTGAAATTCCATCCAGTAAAACAGATGAATTATAAATTTCTAAAATAATAGATAGAAATATTGCAAATATAGCCATTGCAACTCCCATAAGTGGTGTAGTCCCCCACCCTGGAGCTACTTTTCCATATTCCGAATTCAATGGTTTCAATAAACTCCCTATGCCAGTTGATCTTGGCCCAGATCTAGAACTACTCTCAACGGTTTTTGTAGCCATAAATCCTCTTTCATCATGGGTTTAAATCTGTTGACTTTGTATACCATTCTGTTGTAGTTGTAAATAAACAACATTATCGTGATCCTTTGTGATCTTGAAATTATTGAAAAATGGAAACAGCAACCCTAGTCGCCATCTCCATATCCGGTTTACTTGTAAGCTTTACTGGGTATGCCTTATATACCGCTTTTGGGCAACCCTCTCAAAAATTAAGAGATCCCTTCGAAGAACATGGGGACTAGTTGAAGTAATGAGCTCCAATATTAATATGGGGGCTCATTACTTCAATGGAAATAATGAAAAATCATTTCATTTTTTTAGTTGGAACTTTAGGTGGTTCTCGAAAAAAGATAGCGAAAAAAATTATCCCTAAAGTCGAAACTAAGAGGAATATATAAACCAATGCTTCCATAGATTCGATCGTGGTTTACAATTATAGCTTCCACACCTATTCATTTTGTATTATTTACTAAAGAAATTCAAATTTGAGATTTACAATTTACTATTACTATCTATATAGTATGTATATATAGATATAGTCATTCATATCTTATTACTATTCACTATTCGATTATATTCTATTTCGAATTTTTCTATATTATTCTATTTATACATAAAAATCTAGAAAAAAAAGAGAAATATATGAAATATAATGAAATATCTAAATACTAGAATAAAAGAAAAAATAGAGGCAAAAGATGGCAAAGGAATTTTGTATCAGACTACTTGTCTCCTTGTAGTTGGATCTCCAAGTTTTTGGAATGCTCCAAATTCCACTTGAGCATCCAAATCTGGATCAATACCAGCAAAAACATCTCTGAACAAGGTTCTGGCGCCGTGCCAAATGTGTCCGAAAAAGAAAAGCAAAGCAAACGTAGCATGCCCAAAAGTGAACCAACCCCTTGGACTACTACGAAAAACACCATCGGATTTCAAAGTAGCCCGGTCTAATTCAAAAATCTCACCTAATTGGGCACGTCTAGCATATTTTTTCACAGTAGCAGGATCACTATAAATGACTCCATTGAGTTCTCCACCACAGAATTCAACAGTTACCCCTACTTGTTCAACACTATACTTGGATTCTGCCCTTCTAAAAGGAACATCGGCCCTCACAATTCCGTCTCCATCTACCAAAACTACCGGAAATGTTTCAAAGAAGGTAGGCATACGACGTACAAAGAGTTCACGCCCTTCTTTATCTCTAAATATGGGGTGCCCCAACCACCCAACAGCTATTCCATCCCCATTATCCATTGAGCCTGCTCTGAATAATCCCCCTTTCGCCGGATTATTACCAATGTAATCGTAAAAAGCTAATTTTTCGGGAATTTTAGACCAAGCTTCCGATAAGCTCAAATTTTTGGCTAGTCCGGCCCCAACTCTTCGATATATTTCTTGTTGGAAGTACCCCTGATCCCACTGATAACGAGTGGGACCAAATAATTCGATTGGAGTAGTTGCTGAACCATACCACATAGTTCCAGCAACTACGAAAGCTGCAAAAAAAACAGCAGCAATACTACTGGAAAGCACAGTTTCAATATTACCCATGCGTAATCCTTTGTATAAACGTTGAGGCGGACGGACACTAAGATGGAATAGACCCGCTAATATGCCCAATGTACCTGCTGCAATATGATGAGAAGCTATTCCCCCCGGAACAAAAGGATCAAAACCTTCCGCACCCCACGCTGGATTTACAGATTGTACTTTTCCCGTTAATCCATAAGGATCAGACACCCATATACCAGGACCATATAATCCTGTTACATGAAATGCACCAAAGCCAAAGCAAGCAACTCCTGAGAGAAATAAATGAATTCCAAAGATCTTGGGCAAATCCAAAGAAGGTTTTCCCGTACGTTCATCACAGAATATTTCTAGGTCCCAATACACCCAATGCCAGATAGCTGACAAGAAGCACAAGCCAGAAAACAAAATATGTGCTCCTGCCACGCCTTCATAACTCCAAATGCCCGGATTCATTATAGTTCCTCCCGATATATTCCAACCCCCCCACGAATTGGTTATTCCTAAACGAGTCATGAAGGGTATAACGAACATGCCTTGTCTCCACATTGGATCAAGAACAGGGTCAGAGGGATCAAAAACCGCTAATTCATATAGAGCCATCGAGCCGGCCCAACCAGAAACTAGAGCTGTATGCATTATATGGACAGAAAGTAATCGACCGGGATCATTCAATACAACGGTATGAACACGATACCAAGGCAAACCCATGTAAATACCCCTTTTCTGAAAAAGAAATAGACATTATGTAACTTTATCGCATTGGAAAAGACTAGACCGTGTATTTCACCTGTTTGGTAGATTTTTTATAGGAAAGGATTAATATTTATTTGTATTCCCTTCTTTTTATTTTGAATGAAATAGAATTCTTTCTATTTCTTTCTATTTAGAAGAACAAATAGAAACAGATCTTATTCTATACCCAATAAGTACCAATACGCAATGGGAGGATTTTTAGGGAAAAAAATGCATAGATACTCTTTTAGAATTCGAAATCATTCGAAAAATCGGCTGATTCCATCGATCCCCTTCGTTACAATCTTTCTTTATTCATTCTGTATTCCTCTATGAATCTTCCAGTTCTATATATATATATATACTTATATATACTATAAGTCTAGCTAGATAAGAATATTAAGTTCTATTTTATAGAATCGAAATAAGATTCTAAATAGAAAGAAGATTAAAAGATATAAAAATAGAATATAAGAATAGAAAAGAAAGAGAAAAAATGATGAAGACAATAAAACCATTGTTACGTTTCCATATTAAAGTAAAATATAGTACTTCATTTTTTTCTTTATCTTAATGCCCCTTGGTGTTCCAAAAGTACCTTTTCGGAGTCCTGGAGAGGAAGATGCAGCTTGGGTTGACGTATAGTGCGACTTGTCAGACAGATTGGTCATATGGTATTTCTCCGTTATCTCCCTCGATCGAGTATTCTCTGTTTCGCCCAATCCAATAAATATATATTCATTTATTGAACCATCAATAATTCGGAGCGTGAAGCACAATAATTCCTACTGGGGATCAATATTATCAATTAAAATAATTGATGGTTTACTTGGACTGATAAAAGAAAGTATCCAGGCTCCGTTCAAAGAATACCAAATTGTAAATGGTAAGAGTAAAAGTAATAGAACGGGAGTGTAAATGTAGTAATTCTAAAATAAAGAATATAAAAAGAAAATAGAAATTTCATTAAATTCTTAATAATCTATTAAATTCATTATTAATGAAATATAATATAACTTACTATAAGAGAATCTATTTTGTAGAATATATAATAATTACACGATTACTGCTTGTATCATAGACTATTATTAGACTTACTATAGGGATAATCTTAAACTGCCTACCAATGGAGTAGTATGATGAATACATCGAATATTTTTTGGAAAGGTATGAAAAATTGAAAAAAAAAAAGAAGTGGTACTGGAATCATTTGACCTATATGCTCAAATGGAATTCGGGCAAATCTTCCCCCGGAGTAGAACAAGAACCTAAAAGAATTGAAAGGGCCATTCAGGAACAAGAAAATGACATCGTAATTTGAATTTCGATGAAACAATACATCAATGAGAGGTTAGTTCAATAAGTTCATAAAATTCTTTTTGATTATCTACATTATAGAATATAGGGAAGGGGAAGGAGAGCAAAACTCATGTTAAAAAAAAAAAAAAAAAAGAAATAGGATTGGAATCGACACATTGATTTTTTTTTCGCAATTCTTTCGAACCGTATGCATCCAAAGGTGCACGTACGGTTCCTCAGGGATACAATTTTGCCCTAATCAACCGACTTCATCGAGAAAGATTACTTTTTTTAGGCCAAGAGGTTGATAGCGAGATCTCGAATCAACTTGTTGGTCTCATGATATATCTCAGCATAGAAGATGATACTAGGGATCTTTATTTGTTTATAAATTCTCCAGGCGGATGGGTAATACCAGGAATAGCCATTTATGATACTATGCAATTTGTGTCACCGGATGTACATACAATATGTATGGGATTAGCCGCTTCAATGGGATCTTTCGTTCTGGTCGGAGGAGAAATTACCAAACGTCTAGCATTCCCTCACGCTTGGCGCCAATGAGTTTTTTTATTTGAGAAAAAAAAAGAATACTATGCCTTCGCTGTATCGAATATGAATTAAATAAAGAATAAGTAATAATAGCATGGCAATTCGAGTTCGATATGAACAAACCTTTATTGTTTTTTTCTAACATGAGATTTTGTATCGAGATAGTAGTATGAAAGAAGGGTTATTCCCAATTTGATTTTATGTGTCAAGCAAGAGTCAATTTCAGCGTCACAAACCATTATTATTCCACACCAGAAGTCTCTTTCTTATTTTTATGTTATGAGAGAAAGAGTTAAAAAAAATGGAAAAAATCATTTGATCCTTCTTGGATCCTATCAAAAAAAACTTTGGGATTGCTAATCCACAGACGAGATAAATATATAAAGCAACAGAACCATCATAGTATCTTTTTAACTACTACGAAAGGAAGGGTGGTAAATGGATCATTTAACGATTTGGATCGGATAGGTTCTATTTATTCTTTTCGATAGAATAGCTTCTATCAAAAAGATAAATTCCATTGCAGAGCCGTATGCAATGTACAAAAGATGCCCGTACGGTTGTTTAATTCTATTTTTTATTGTTCTTTTTATTCCCCCTTACTTTAATACTTTAACCCAATCGTGCAATATATAGATAGAAGAACCATTCATGATGTTATATCAATATCATCAGGGTTATGATTCACCAACCTGCTAGTTCTTTTTACGAGGCACAAGCAGGGGAATTTATTCTGGAAGCAGAAGAACTATTGAAGCTTCGCGAAACTCTCACAAAAGTTTATGTACAAAGAACGGGCAACCCTTTATGGGTTATATCCGAAGATATGGAAAGGGATGTTTTTATGTCAGCAACAGAAGCCCAAGCTCATGGCATCGTTGATCTTGTAGCGGTCGAAAATGATAATACTGGGGATTCCATATAAATATACGAATTCCTTTTAAAAATTGGAATTTCCCGTGTGAATAGAAATCATTCATAATCATCAACCATCAGGTTAAGATCGATCTAAACCAACCCGCTCTATTCTATCTAGAATGAGATTCTATAGACACGCCATGCCAACCATTAAACAACTTATTAGAAACGCACGACAGCCAATAAGAAATGTCACGAAATCTCCCGCTCTTCGAGGATGTCCTCAGCGTCGAGGAACATGTACTAGGGTGTATGTGCGACTCGTTCAGTTCAGATCATGAGTTTGAAAAATGTAAAAGTTTTTTACAGTATCAACGACCACTATCAATGAATTAGGATAGATATAGTGAAAGACGGCCTTTTAATTGACTAGTATATAAAAATGAAGATCTATAATCTACTTAATTATGTTATGAATTTATGGTTTCTATTGGTGCAAATCCAATCACTCCATTTGAGATGAGAAGGAATTCTCCATTGGTAACAAATAGTTATCCATTAAGCGGAGGAAAAAGGTTATGCTCCTATTCCTTTTCTTGAAAAAACGGACTAACAGGGTCAGCTACCTAGCCAACTTTCAGAATTAAATGCCGTCACTGTATGGATAGCTTTTTTGTGAAAAGGGCTATTACTTTATAATTAGAATTGAAAAAAGAATTCTAATTGAAAAATGAATGGGTAGAGCCAAATAGAGCCAAAGAGTGTGAACTATACAAGTTCACGATAAAATTTGATGAAATGAAAGAAGAGGCTCCGGTGTATAGAGAGGACCTCACCGTTTCAGAAGTTACCATAGAAACGAGGAAACCCACTATTCTTTTTTATTTAGTAGCATTTTAATTTCTTATTTCCAGGCGAGATACCTTGAATAAAGAAAAATCGTGGTCGGGAAGGTCATAGTCGCAAAAGCCATTGGAATTTATATTTTATATATCGGAAGAATCCGTTTTGTTATTAATCGACCGGAGGAAAAGGATGACTGAAAGAAGAGAAATCAATTAGTTATTCAAGAAGATTTCATTTGATTCAATGACCAGAGTTAAACGAGGATATACAGCTCGGAGACGTCGAAAAAAGATTCGTTTATTTGCATCAACCTTTATAGGGGCTCATTCAAGACTTACTCGAACAACTACTCAACAAAGAATGAGAGCTTTGGTTTCTTCTCATCGAGATAGGAGCAGGAAAAAGAGAGATTTTCGTCGTTTGTGGATCACTCGGATAAATGCGGTAACTCGTGAGGATAGGCTATTCTATAGTTATAGCCTATTCATCCACAATCTGTACAAGAGACAATTGCTTCTGAATCGTAAAATACTTGCGCAAATAGCCCTATCAAATCAGAATTGTTTTGATATTATTTCAAATAAAATAATTAATCAAAAATAAAAAAAAAAAGAAAAGAATACAAATCAAATAAAAGAATCTTAATTATTATACAGGAAACAAGAATGATTGAAACAGGATTTCCCGGAGAATGGACTCCGGGAAGATAGAAGAAAAAGAAATGAATATTTGAGTAGTAGGAATAAACGAACATCTTTCAAGAAAAAAAGATTTCTTTCCCATTTTTACTTTTTTATAATTTTAGAGTTTATAATACAAGAATCAAATCTGGATTCTAGTTTTTTCGAGCAAAAAATTCATATTAATATGAGCTTGAGTTCCGATTGGACTTTTGAAGAGTCTATCTATTTATTTTTGGTTCTAGGGATCGACTCCACTCTCTCCAATTGTTTCTCATTATTACGAAAAGGTAACAAAGATAAAATACGAGCTTGTTTTATAGCAATAGTAATTAATCGTTGTTGTTTCAAAGTTAACCTATTTGTCCGTCTAGATAATATTTTTCCTTGTTCACTAAGAAATCGACTAATTAAACTCATGTTTCTATAATCGATTCGATCCCCCGATCCGATTGGGGGTAAACGTCTACGAAAAGATCGCTTGGATTTACGAAAAGGTTGTTTGGATTTATCCATGGTTTGTTTATTCCTTCTATATATCTATATAAAAGAATCTATAAAATAGAATACTTTTTTTTATTCATTTAATTAAGATTCGACCAAAATAGAATTTGGTTTGTATTATATATGTTAAGATGTAAAGTTCTTAGTCTTCCCACTACTTGTAAAAATCACACAAGCATTCCGTTACATCTATTTCTTTATTTCCCCATGAATTGTATACTTTTGACAATAGCGACAAAATTTTCTAAATTCTAGTCGATTGGGTGTATTGTGTCGATTCTTTTGAGTAATATATCTAGAAATGCCCGGCGATTTTTTATTGACACCCTTTCGAACACAACAGGTACATTCCAAAATAACTATAATTCTAATATCTTTACCCTTGGCCATGAACCTCCTTTTCATTTTGGATCGACTTCACTTTAGAACTCTCTTCATTTTCTTTTTGATCCGAACCAAAGAAAAAGAAAAGAAAAAATAATCTATAAAATAATCTAGATTATATATCTATACTATATTAACTATATTAATAAAAGTTATTAACTCGAAATGGAATTTGTAAATATTTTCTTTTTCTAATTATAAATTAGAATAATTCGAATGACTTTTAAGTACTATAATCTAAAAAATAATTACTATTAAATTACTATTAATTAATATAACTATAAAGAAAAAGAGTCATATTCATTAATAGAATAATATTACGAATATCGTAATAATTAATTAATACAATTTTTTCTAACTAGGAATTATTCCTATCCTAATCTCAGTATCTTCTTCTTCTTTCTATGTTAGAATTTCGTGGAACCGCCCCTAGACTGGATCCACATTTCCATTTATTTTCCAAAAAATTCTATCGTAGATTCACTGTATTTTGACTGAGGTTCGATACACTCTTTCTTTTTTGAGAATAGAAAAGAAAAAGGAGGCGAAATTGGAGCCATGTTACGTAGAATTGTATCTCAAATCTTCTTCATTTTTTCACAGATTAATAAAAGAATTCAATCAAGATGAAAAAAAGGGGAATGACAAGGCATCTGGAAATAAACGATTAATTTCTATCAATAGACCTGCTAAAGACCCAAACCATAGAGTGGTTAGCACAGGTGCCGTTGAGAGATATGTTTTTATATCTCGCATTGAAAATCCTCCTTCGTCTTTTCTTTTTTTTTTTTTTCTTATTTATTTCAATTCTTTATTTATATATATTTATATTGTATATTGTAATACATATATAGTCTCTAATACATAGATCATAGATAACCCGATATTTGAATTTTAGTTCAAGATTATTTGTTTTTGCTTGAAATAAAATTATAATTAGGAATTACTAACTAAAATGCATATATATGTACAATGATCCAGCAGATTCCATTTTGACGCCCTCTAAAAAAAAATGACAAAAAAATTATCTACCTATCTATATAGAGATGGTAGAACAAAAAAGAAGGATGTGGAAAACAAGACATGGATTTTATACATTTTATACAATGGACACTGTACAACAATCTTTAAAAGGGATGTAGCGCAGCTTGGTAGCGCGTTTGTTTTGGGTACAAAATGTCACAGGTTCAAATCCTGTCATCCCTACCTATTCTTTCTCCTATGGACAGTTAGGAGGGATTCATTGAATAAGATCGGGAAATTTTGTACATAATTTTTCATTTTTGCATACTATATGCACACAAAACCCTCGGGGTTAAAAAAATCCTTTTCTTTACAATCGTATCTACTTTTATAGGATATAAGAAAGCGCTCTTAGTTCAGTTCGGTAGAACGCGGGTCTCCAAAACCCGATGTCGTAGG